GAAATCTATTAAATCTAGATTCTAATATAATTCATAATATTTATTTTTATATAATTATAATATTATATAAATATATAATAACAAATTACTAAAAAGATTAATAAAAAAAAGAAAATATACGAAGAAATTCGTCCACCCCCCACATATTTGATAGCTTCTCCCATAAAAAAACTTGAAATACCAACTCCATTTGGAATTCCATCAATTATTTGTCTATCAAAAAAATAATTGAATTTAGCTAACTTTCTTACACTCCCAATTAAAGATACTTCAAAAAAAGCATCTATATAACCACGATTATATGACCAATCATATATAACATTGATTATCTTATCAGGAATAATTTTTTTAGTAACACTTTTTTGAAATAAATTCAATACGTTCAAGTTTTGTAAAGAAGAAAAAACAGGTTTATAGAGAAAAGACGCTATCAATATTCCGAAAAAAGCTATACTCACCGAAAAAGTTGCATTTGTAAAAAATTCATACCAATCGACAGAATTCTTTGAATTTTGATGTAAAAGGTCTATAGACGGAATTAACAATTTGGATAAGATATCCAAATCTATTCCATCTTGGCTGAAAGAAATTCCAATGGACCCAACGAAGAAAGTAAATAATACTAATACAAGCATAGAAAATAGCATGGTATTGTCAGATTCATGAGGATAAAAAAAAGGAATGTTTTTAGTACCAAAATAGGTACTCTCAACAAAAAGACGTTTTATGCTTTTGAAATTTCGATTAATTGTATTTGAATATTTCCTCTTCCGAAAAAAAGAAGTCCTTTCATTATTATTCATTGTTAATAAACCTAATAAATGAATTTTCTTTTTTAATTTCTTTTTTCCTTCTTTGCCCCATAAAGATATTGAATAGAATGAACTATTTTTCTTTCCGTTGAAATTTTGAAAATGAACGTTTAAATATCCTTCAAAAACTAGTAAATAGATTCGAAACATATAAAATGCAGTTAATCCTGCTGTGGAACAAGCTATTATTGCGAAAATCGGTGAATACAACCAACTATCATTAAGAATCTCATCCTTGGACCAAAAACAAGCAAAAGGTGGAATACCACAAAGAGAAAGTGTACCTATTAAAAAAGCGGTTTTTGTAATTGGCGCATGTTTTGTTAAACCGCCCATAAGAACCATATTTTGACTTTTATCTGGAGAATATCCAACAATTGCCTCCATTGAATGGATAATGGATCCAGATCCTAAAAACAACAATGCTTTTGAATAAGCATGAGTAATCAAATGAAATAAAGCGGCTCGATAAGAGCCCATACCTAAAGCTAACATCATATAACCCAATTGAGACATTGTAGAATAGGCCAAATTTTTCTTAATATCTTTTTGAGCAATAGCTAAAGTTGCTCCTAATACTACTGTTATTATACCTATCAAAGCTATTCCACTCATTATGAAGGGTATAACTGTGAAAAGGGGAAGAAGCCGAGCTACAAGAAAAATTCCTGCTGCTACCATAGTAGCAGCGTGTATAAGAGCCGAAATAGGGGTCGGCCCTTCCATAGCATCCGGTAACCAGACATGAAGAGGGAATTGGGCAGATTTCGCAACTGATCCACAAAATAATAAGAGGGCGCAGAAAGTAACAAAAAAAATATTAACCTCATTCTTATAAATCAAGTTATTAAATATTTGAAATAAATCCCGAAATTCCAAACTACCCGTTATCCAATAAAGACCTAAAATTCCTAATAATAAACCAAAATCCCCTACACGATTAGTTACAAATGCTTTTTGACAAGCCTTTGCCGCAATAGGACGTGTAAACCAAAAACCTATTAATAGATAAGAACACATTCCAACCAATTCCCAAAAAATATAAACTTGTATCAAATTGGAACTTGTAACTAATCCCAACATTGAAGTATTAAAAAAACTCAGATAAGTAAAAAATCTCAAATATCCTTGATCATGAGACATATAATTATCACTATAAAAAAGAACCAGAATACCAACAGTAGTGATTAATATTGACATAATAGAAGTAAGTGAATCGAACAAGTAGCCAAACTCTAAAGAAATATCATTATTAATAGTCCAAGACCATACATATTGATAGATTGAACTGTTCTGGATTTGATGAATAGATAGATCGATCGAAAAAATCATAACTATTATTAACAATAAAATACTAGGAAAAGCCCACATACGGCGAAGATTTTTTGTTGCCGTGGGAAAAAGTAGAAGTCCTACCCCTATTAAAATAGGAACTGGAAGTGGGAGGAAAGGTATGATCCATGAAAATTGATGTGTATATTCCATACAAAAAAAAATAAAGAATAAAAAATATTTGGATTCTTAATGAATTTTCTTTCTTATTCGTTTGTTTTATCTCTTTTGTAAAGGGTTCGGTTAATAAAAAAGTGGATATATAAATAGAATTTGAGATTTTTTTTTAATTATTCTGAATCGTTGCACAATACTTCCAATATCCCAAAGTACAAAGTAAAAATAGACCAATAACCAAATTAAATTCGAATATATATATCTTATTATTTTATATTAAGAATTAAGAAATATTAATTCCTATTTAGAATTACTATAGTTAGTAATAATATTTTATATTAAGAAATATTAAATTACTATAAATAAAAAATTATATATATTATAATAAAAATAAATAAAAACGAAATTTGTAAAATTAAAATTATTATCTATAGACTGAGGATAAATAATTACACCAAAACTAAGAACATTCGTTTCTTTTGCTATATGAATGAATCAGAAAAAACATATGAAATGACCCGATCAAATAATCTTATTATTATTCAGAAACATTAGTTCATTTTTGAACTAATTGATACATTAAAATTACATTACAATAAAAGGAGATCTAGATATATATGTTTGTAAATATTTTGAAAAGGTTTCTAATATTCAATGTTTTTACTTTAGATAGAAATAAAAAAAATAGGAAGGATAGCTAAGACGACATATGGCTAATTAAAGAATATTTCGTTTTCATTTACAGAACAAATCAAATGTCTTTCACATCAAACTATAGCAATGAAAAAATTATCTTAATTATATGGCAGTTCCAAAAAAGCGCACTTCTAGATCAAAAAAAAAAATTCGTAAGAATTTTTGGAAAAAAAAGGGATATTGGACAGCATTGAAAGCCTTTTCATTAGCGCAATCCATTTTGACAGGGAACTCAAAAAGTTTTTTTTGTAACAAATAAAAATGTTGCACTAATCTGAATTAGCTCGATTCAAAGAGTATTCTTTAATATTCTTTATTATTAGTATAATAATAAAGAATATAAGAATATTTAATATTGACCATATATTTAGCATATATTATAATATATATATATGCTAAATATATAATCTAAATTTTTTAGAATGTAGTGTAATAATAGATATAGAAATTAACGTTAAGGATTTCATTGAAAAAAAGGAAATGCATTTCTTTAGAGTCATAAAATTAATGAAATAATTAAAAAATGAGTGATAAACAACTACAACAAAATGTTTTTTTCATTCATTCCTAGATTGAAGTAAGAACTATCTAGTTTCAGTTTCAACAGTGCTTTTTTTGAATTCGAAAAAGTGTAAACTACGAAAAACCCATTCTCCGTTGTTAAATTTGAAAACTAACACTGGAAATGAAAAAAAAAAACAAGAATACAACTTAACTTCGTATTAAAATCGAAACGTTCTATTTTTTTTTTTGAATATTTTTTCGATTTTATTACTATACTTCTACTTCTATAGTTAATATGAACTTATAGTATAGAATTAGAATAATAATAGAATTCTTCAAATTTTTTAATGTTTAGTAAACAAATGTATTAAATTAATATTCAAATTCCACGTTAATTGATTCTTTTAATCTCGACGATTGACTAATGAATCGGTTATTATGATTTCGAGTAAGCCGCTATGGTGAAATTGGTAGACACGCTGCTCTTAGGAAGCAGTGCTAGAGCATCTCGGTTCGAGTCCGAGTAGCGGCATGGCATCCTATATCTCTATTCTAAAAGAATAAGTCCTATAATGAATTCAATTCCCGATTCCTATCCTAGTATTTATACCTTTTTTATTTTCATTATAGATATTTATTTATTTTCATTATATATATGATATTTTCAACTTTAGAGCATATATTAACTCATATATCGTTTTCGGTCATATCTATTGTAATTTCAATTCATTTAATAACCTTATTAGTCAATGAAATCGTAGGATTATATGATTTGTCCAAAAAAGCCATGACAATAACTTTTTTCTGTGTAACGGGATTGTTAATTACTCGTTGGTTTTTTTCGGGCCATTTACCTTTTAGTGATTTATATGAATCCTTAATCTTTCTTTCATGGGGTTTTTCTATTTTTCATATGGTTCCTTTTTTTAAAAAGGATAAAAACCTTTTAAGTACAATAATAGCACCAAGTGTTATTTTTACCCAAGGCTTTGCTACTTCAGGTCTTTTAACCAAAATGCATCAATCCGTAATATTAGTACCCGCTCTACAATCCCATTGGCTAATGATGCACGTCAGTATGATGATATTCGGATATGCAGCTCTTTTATGTGGATCATTATTATCAGTGGCTATTTTAGTCATTACGTTTCAAGAAGTAATCCAAATTCTTGGTAAAAGCAAGAATTTGTATTCTTTAAATAAATCATTTGATTTTGCTGAAATCAAATATATTAATATGAATGAACGAAAGAATGTTTTACGAACAACTTCTTCTTTTAGAAATTATTACAGGTCTCAATTTATTCAACAATTGGATCGTTGGGGTTATCGTATTATTAGTCTAGGTTTTCTCTTTTTAACAATAGGTATTCTTTCAGGAGCAGTATGGGCTAACGAGGCATGGGGATCATATTGGAATTGGGATCCAAAGGAAACTTGGGCCTTTATTACGTGGACCATATTCGCGATTTATTTACATACTAGAAAAAATAAAAAATTAGAAGGTGTAAATTCTTCAATAGTAGCCTCTATAGGATTTCTTATAATTTGGGTATGTTATTTGGGGATCAATCTATTAGGAATAGGACTACATAGTTATGGTTCATTTATATCTAATTGAATTAAAAAAATGAGTAACGAACTTAACCTGAGAAATAAAAATATGGAAAGCATATATATATACTTTCCATAAATTAAACTTCCCAAAAATCGTCGAGAACCCTTTCAATCATTACATTACTTGATTTTAAGGGTTCTCACAAACAACAAACATATTCGATTACAATTCAATTTTTTTGTTAAGTTAATCTAACATAAAAATCTTTGTCCAAAGGTTTTTTTTCTCTTTTTTATTTATTTTATTGGTTTTGTTTTATTCATTTATTCAAGAAAACTATCTATCAAAAATTAGATAGAATAGCTTCAACTTTCTCAACCGAGAATGAGAAAATGAAATCTGGATAAATACCAATACCTAGTACGGGTATAAGGATAGAAATAGAAATAAATAATTCTCTCGGCCCAGAATCAAAAAAATAAGAGTTTGGTGTATTAAAAAACTTGTATCCATAGAACATCTGCCGTAAGATAGATAATAAATAAATAGGAGTTAATATCATTCCAATTGCTGTTACAAAAGTAATTAGTATTTTCATCATGAAAAGATATTTTTGACTAGTAATTATTCCAAAAAAAACTATCAATTCTGCAACAAAACCGCTCATGCCCGGTAATGCAAGAGAAGCCATCGATAAGATAGTAAAAATCGTGAATATTTTTGGCATTGGGATAGCCATTCCGCCCATTTCGTCAAGATTAAGAAGACGTAGTCTATCATAACTAGTTCCTGCCAAGAAAAAAAGCGCAGCGCCAATAAATCCATGAGATATTATTTGTAAAATGGCCCCGTTGAGCCCAGTATCACTTATGGAACCAATTCCTATAATAAGGAAACCCATATGAGATACCGAGGAATAAGCTATTCTTTTTTTTAAATTACGTTGACCAAAAGATGTTGAAGCAGCATAGATTATTTGAATAGAACCCAATATCATTAACCAGGGGCAAAATATGGAATGAGCATGGGAAAATAATTCCATATTAATTCGAACCAACCCATATGCTCCCATTTTTAATAAGATTCCGGCTAAAAGCATACAAGTGCTGTAATGTGCCTCTCCGTGGGTATCTGGTAACCATGTATGTAAGGGTATAATCGGCGATTTGACAGCAAAAGCAATAAGAAATGCCATATAGAATATTATTTCTAGCGCCACAGGATACGATTGATTAGTTAATGTTTCAAAATTTAATGTTGGTTCATTCGAACCATATAAACTGATACCCAGAATTCCCATTAATAAAAAAACAGAACTTCCCGCAGTGTACAAAATAAACTTTGTAGCTGAATACAAACGTTTCTTTCCTCCCCACATGGCTAAAAGTAGATAAACGGGAATTAATTCCAATTCCCACATGATGAAAAAAAGTAAAATGTCTCGAGAAGAAAATAGTCCTATTTGACCGCTATACATTGCTAACATCAGGAAATAGAATAATTGGTATTCTCGAGTAACTGGCTGAGCCGCTAACGTGGCTAAAGTGGTGATAAATCCCGTTAGTAAGATAGGTCCTATAGAGAGTCCATCTATTCCGAAGCTCCAGTAAAAATCAAAAAAATTGATCCATTTATAATTCTCCGTCAGTTGGATTAGTGGATCATCCAATTGGAAATGATAACAAAATGCATAGGTTGTTAGAAGGAGATCAATTAAGCATATACAAATGCTATACCACCTAATTACCTTATTTCCCTTATGAGGAAATAAGAAAATTAAAGAACCCCCGACTATTGGCAAAACTACAACTATTGTTAACCAAGGAAAATAATTCGTGATAAAAATAAGATACACTTGGGCCAGAAAAGCCCGCGCTCAAAATAAAATAGAAAAAATCTTTTCTATTTTATTTTGAGCACGGGTTTTTGCCAGTAAAAAAACGTATTCGTGTGGTGTTTTTTGAAACGTATCAATAACCTAGACCCATACTTCGAGTTGTTTCATTCCCTAAATAAACTCGAACACTTAAGAAATCCGTCGGACAAGCGGACTCACATCTCTTACAACCAACACAGTCCTCTGTTCTTGGGGCAGAAGCTATTTGCTTAGCTTTACATCCATCCCAAGGTATCATTTCTAATACATCTGTGGGACAGGCTCGGACACATTGAGTACATCCTATACATGTATCATAAATCTTTACTGAATGTGACATTGTATCTATAGTAATTTTTGAACATCAAAAATGAAAATTATCGATCTAGTAAACTCCTAAATGAATCATATATTTATACACCAGATGAATCAATGATTTGTCAGAATTTTGCTAATCAAAATAGACGTCTAGATAAATTGAAAAGAACGAAGAGAGGAGGGCCAGGATACTTTGATTCCTTATTATTTCGTTTTGCAAACGCAAACATGATCATAAGTTGTGTAGCATACATGCTAATTTGAATTGAGAAATATTACACTATTCAAAATTCTACTTTTGAGTAATTATGATTAATGCTATTTATTCAACAAATTTGATTGATTGATACGGGTTGATTTTCTGTTACGAGAAATTGAAGAAACAATAGCCGGTCCTATAGCTGCTTCAGCGGCTGCAATAGCTATAACAAAAATGGAAAAAATATTTCCTTTTAATTGGCGATTATCAAAAAAATCAGAGAAAGTTACGAGATTTAGATTAACTGCATTCAGTATAAGTTCAAGACACATAAGGGCTCTAACCATATTTCGGCTCGTGATCAATCCATAGATACCAATAGAAAATAAATAGGCACTCAAAACAAGTACATGTTCGAGCATCATTGACCAACTCCTTATCAATTTTGATTCATTTCAATATGAACAACAATTCAACAGATTCGATTGACTAAAGAATATAAAAAGTCTGGACCAAAAGAATATATTAGCAATCGGCAATAAAAAAAAAAATGGAATCTGGATTTATATTGCTAGTTCTCTATTCTCTAAAGATTTTTTACTGGCGAGCTACGACAATTGCACCTATCAAAGCAACTAAAAGAATTATTGAAATGAGTTCAAATGGAAGAAAAAAATCTGTTGATAAATGAATTCCGATTTGTTGACTAGTACTTATCAAATCTTGCTCAATAATCTGATTTGGTCTTGTAGTCCAAATAATTCCGTACCATGATGTATCTGGAATAGTAGTTATTAGTGAAACAAAAATACTTGTACAAACCATCAAAGTAATCCCATCTCCAACGGTCCAAAGATGAAAATCGTCGTAATATTCTGAACTATTCATAAACATCACAGCAAATATGATTAAAATGTTAATAGCTCCCACATAAATAAGTAGCTGTGATGCAGCTACAAAATGGGAGTTTGATAAAATATAGAATAAAGATATACAAACAAGAACCAGTCCCAACGAAAAAGCAGAAAAAATTGTGTTGGTAAGTAATACTACTCCTAGACTTCCTAATACAAGACCCGATCCCAGAAAGACTAAAAGAAAATCATGTAGCGTTTCAGGCAAATCCATTATATGTAAAAAAAAGACAAAGAAATCTAAATTTCATGACCTTATTGATATGACCAGGAAAAAATTTTTATATACTTCAATTTCTCTTTGCATTAAAAAACCTTACGGAGTTTGAATTGATATAGGTACAGTTATATAATCAATGTAATTCCAGTCTTTATACGAAAGAGTAGTTTGAAACTATACGAAACTATACTAAAACAAAAGTATAAAAGTCTATATAACTATTGAATATTG